TACATGATTTCTTCTTCATATAGATAGATATAGGATCCATGGTACAATTACTTAGAAGTACGTTTTGTGCAACAGCCCTTCCTATCTGATAGAAAAGGATCCCATGATCCTGAACCGATCTTACCTGGGATCGCAAATCCCAAGTTTGTCTATGAAGAGCAGATCTAATTATATTAGTGTCTAGAATTGATTTCTTCTGTGTAATACTAATCGATAGGGCCTCATTGGTAAGTGCTACAAGATCTCGTACATTGGAACCCATAGTTATGGACCCGAATCCATTAGTATGGAACATTTTCTTTTCCAAGTGAAATCCCCGAGTATAGGAAAGAGTGAAAAAGTGCTTTCGTTGTTGTGGAATAAGAAGCCTTCGTATCTTAATGCATGTATTTAATTTATTCGGAGCTATTAGAGCGGGATCCACTTTTTTGGGAATATGAGTCGAAGCAATAACAAGAATATCTCTAGTGGAACATCTTTCACAATCCCTGGAGAGATAGTTCACTAATAGACCGAGGGATAAGTAATTCGACTCATTCACGTTCAGATCATGAATGTTTGGAATCCATATTATGCAAGGAGACATTGCTTTTGCTAATTCGAATTGAAGGGTGATATAAAATCGGTCTATTTCAAGCATCATATCCATAGTTAGCGCATTCATCCTAGTTAGAAGCTCCAGCTCCGTATCAAGGTCACGGTCAATATCGTCACTCAGATCAATATCGTCACTATCATCAATAAGAAAACCCTTAGGCTTGTTATCCAGGAACTTGTTCAGAAATACTGTAATGAAAGGAACATAGGAGTTTTCCGCTAGGTATTTGACCAAATAGGATCGTCCAGTTCCTATAGAACCTATCAATAAAATAGCCCTAGGGGGGGATAGGGCTAAGCGGAGCGAAAAGGGTTTTCCATGAGATGGGAAATGAAAACTATTAGCCCCACACGAGATTTGTGAATAAGTGATTGTCTGATAATGAGCAAGGAATAGCCGTCTTTCTGCTAAACAGGACGTATTGAACTCATAATGCATTAGATACTTTTTATGAATGTCAACTAAGTATCGTAAGTAAATTGCTCCCGGTTGTTCAATCATTTGATAACCAGAGTCATTCTTTGATAAATGATCACTATGAGTCAGACTCAATAGAATTTGATCAATCCTTTTTTCTGTCGTTAAGGTGGAGAACTGAACCAAGAATTCTCTTTCGTTATCATCAATCGAATCGCTGTTCGCGACCAAGGATTCGATTTTATCATCAATCCAATCACCGTTCACGTTTTTTCTTTTTCTTATCAATGAATAGATCTCTTTACTTGTATGACTTAGATGTCTCGTATTTCTCGAAAAAGTGATTCGATTGATGGGATTTGGTATGATACTTATGAGATCGATGAGATTGATATTCAAATATTTCTTCTTAGAACGTATTGATTTGACCCCATAAGCGGGACCACTACCCCATAGCATGTTGCCGCCAGAAGCAGAACCCCGTATTTCTTCTAGAGAATCTCCTAATTGTTCCAGAGCAACTAGAAAGAGATTCTTTAACCAGAAAGAATTCAGTTCATACCTATCCAGAAGTTTTCGCAACTCAATCATGTATGATGGAATCATCAAAGATTTGACCTTTTCGAACTCTGTCTGTAACTCACTATAGGCTCGGGAAACAACGAGAAGATGTGTACGAACAAGATATCCAGCAACAAGAAGAAGGAAAAGGATTGAATAGAGCAACTCCCGAACATTTGGCGATCTCAGATGTGTCGATATCAATGGTGACTCATTATTTCGATGAACCATTTCTTCGGACAAAAGAAGATTATGTAAACACTTACTCGAAATATCACTTATCAGATTCCATTGTGGAAGACCCAATTTTTTCTGAAGAATTCGCCATGATATATCTGATCCATGCATAATATCCCGAAAAATGGATACAAATTTTTGACTGCTACTTAGTATCGGCAATAGGTCTGAAAAAGTATCTAAAAATCTCCAATTTAGATATTTGTAACCTGTCGAAGTAAGGAACCATGGCATATATGTTTTGAATAGATTCCATTTTGAGAGAGTTGAAAAAGCACTATCTCGTTGAAAGGTTCTATACATCTGCCCTTTCTCAACGCATTTCTTTAGACAAAGACTCCGTTTTTTCCTCTTTTCGGATGGTAAATATTTCTCAGAACATGGAGTGTGAATCAAACCCATGTTTGAATTGAAATTGAGATACTGATGCAAGTTCTTCCTTTCTGAATCAGATAGATTCATATCTGAAAGAGGTTGACAATAAGTTTTTTCAAAATTGACTATTTGTTCCTCTGTGAGAGGCGTTCCAGAAATGTCTGCGATCGAGTAAATAGCTCTACGAACGAATGGATCGGATCGAATTGGAAAATGGAAAGATTTGTACAAGTTATACCTTTCGTCACCACTTTCTGAAAAATCGTTAGGTATGAATATGTTAGATACCTGTGACTCGATTGGTGAAATAGT